TTCCTTTATCCAAGAAAAAGCATTTCTAGTTTGCATGGTCCAATAATTGATCCTGAAAATTTCTACAATAAGATTAGGTAGGTTACTGGCATTAGTTCCCTATCCATGATTCTGCTATTTACTGAAATAATTTTCCTAGAATATAAGAAGAATACGAGTAGAAAGAAAAAGAATAAGTGAATTTTTGAATGTTTAGCTTTTATATACAAAAAAACAAATTTTATAATTGGATCAGTGGATCGTTTTTTCACTCATTCATTGAATGATAAATCACTACAAGCGACGGAGATACGCGATTTAAATAACAGAAAATCCAATATTTTAAAATTGTATCTAAAATGACTGGAAAAGTGGAAACAAGACCAGATATAATTTGATCATTCTGAGTAAATCCAAAATCCTTATAGACAGAACCAATCATTAGTTCCCAACCATGAGTCGAATGGAATCCTATACATAAATCAGTTAATAAAAGAATAGAAAAAGCTTTTATTGTGTCACTTAAGTTATATAGGAATTCTTGAACCCAAGAGTTAAGAATAATGAGTTCTTTATTACCCAGAATAGAATAACCACTTAGAAAAAGGAAACAGATTATATTTGTCGAGAAGTGCAAAATCGTATGTATACGATCTTGGTTGTGCGTCTTGATTAATTGAATGGTTTCCTTGTAGATTCCGATACGAAGGTTTTGTAAACGTGTTTCCGGGTATTCCTTTAGCATTTCATCCAAGAGGAAGAGTTCCTCGAATTCTATGAATTTTTTTAAAATACTTTTTTCTTGAATGAGATTCAAGACAATTTCGGATTGTTTAGTATTCCACCAATTAGTAACCCAAGATTCCAGACTTTTCTTAAATGTAAAAGAGATGCACCAGGGCAAAAAGACTATAGATGTAAGACATAGAAGGGGAATGAATGCTTTCTTTTTTGCCATTTTTCGTCTTTAATGAACTCAGCTTCATCTCATTTGTCAACTCTATATGATAATAATTTTTCTATTAAGCATAAGTTCTATTACAAGTCATAGAGCCTATATATAAATTTAAAATCTATTCCCGCTTTTTTTATTTGTAGTTCGGAAGTTAGTTCTTGCCTTGAATTTAAAAAAAGAATACAGAAATCAAATAAGAAAACGAAAGAATCCACTGCCAATTCGAATGAATAAAAAAATCTTGTTTCAAAAGCTATCAATTAAAAATAGAAAAATTTCGAAAAAGAAAGCATTTCTTTTTCGAAATTTTTTTATCAAAATATTTCCATTGGTACACGCAAGAATATGGACAAGTCCCAAGCTTTTTGTATAACTTTGGCTGGAGTCCTATAATAATCATCAATAGGAGTCAAGGGAATGGCCCCCTGTTCTCTGGTTTGCATATAAAGGACACCACTACGATACTTACTATCTTTTTTAGACCTACTATCTTTTTTAGTTTCGATTTTACTGTGTATTATGAGGGACTGAATATCGTCCATACGGACTCGGAGAAAAATACGACGATTTTTTCCAGGAAATCCGTAACGAAAAAAACACACCATTCCATTTTTTTTATCAAAAAAATCATAACCACTACCCACATTCCAAAAAATTAGAAGCCACCAAGAAAAACTTAGAAAGAGACCCGCGGTTCCATAGATAGTCATCGTGACCCCTTGTGGCAAAAAAGGAACTAGCTCAGGCTCAAACTCAGACGAAATGAAAGATAAAAAATTCCTACCATAAAAACTGGAAGCTGAAATCAATAACACCCCTAATGAACCTAAAAGAATGAAAGAAGCCCAGAACAAATCGCTTGGTTTTCGACACCCCTTTACAAAGTCGATCCATCCGTCTTCTGAGCGCCAAGCATGTTGTGAGCGCCAAGCATGTTTTGACTCCCAAATCATATTTAATCCTCCTTATTAAGGCTTATATGATATTAGTATTTTCCTTTTCTTTTGTTTTTTTTAATGGAATAGTTATTAAATAATGGAATAGTTATTAAAAAATGGAATAGGATAACAAATCCAAGCAAATGAATTTGACTTTATCTAAAAAAATATATGAGATTTGTCCCTACTGCCCATATCTAAAAAATCTTATTTTTTTGAACATGAAGAAATAAAGAAGCCATTGCAATTGCCGGAAATACTAGGCCCACTAAAGGCACAAAAACAGAAGGTAAGTTTATCATAAAATGGGTACCTCGATTTAATATTTGTACCTGTTATTTTTTTTTATTGTTATATTAATTTCATATTTTGATTATTCTTATATTGTAATATCTTATATTGTAATAAAGATAGTCCATAATCACTAGAATTCATATAGACTTATACTAAGTATATTTAAAAAATTATACTAAGTATAGCTAAATGAATATATATATAGATATACATATAGATAATTAGATAATAAATATCTATTCTATACTCTATATATTGAGTATACATAGTAAGTATAGAATATAATTAATCAATAATAAAATAAATGAAATGAAAAATATTTATTAATAAAGAATATTAATAAAGAATAGAATCAAACGTACAAATAGAATCTAATAATAAATATAAGGAATGTAGAACTAAATAACTGGATGAATTTCGCCCTCTATTTCTACAAGAAACATGTGTATGATAATACACCTTTTTATTATTCTTAGTATTTTTCTATTATTATCTTATTACTTTTCTCTTGTGTGTTCGAATTTTATTTTTGTCTCAAAATTTATTTTATTTGAAATTAAAAATGAAAAAAAAAAAAAGAGTTTTTAGTTTTTTCTTAAAAATTCTTGATAAATTCGTTATAATCTGAGTTAATAACAAGGATTTTTAGTAAACAAAGGGACATAATGTGTCTCTTGTCTAATTTCGTGGAAAAAATAATTCGCTTTTTGAATTCAGTAAACAAAATTATACGCATGATTCTTTAATGCAATTAAATCTTATCTTTCCAAAAAAATTCATTTTTTTATTTGGATTTTGACTCTCATTCTTATATTTATTGGATTCCAAGAAACTAAATAACTACTCACTCGCCACAATAAAAAAAAAATGAATTTAAAAAAGAATTTTAGGCTCTGCTTGATTTTTCATTTTGAGGCAAAGGAAAGAAAGCATGGAGCTGAAATAACTCACTTAGAACCTCTTTTAAAAGATTACGTGGTACGATTGAATCAAATAAGCCCTTTTGGAATAAAAATTCAGCCGATTGTGAACCTTCAGGTACTTCCTTATTCAACGTTTGTTCAATTACTCTTTTACCCGCAAAAGCAATGTAAGCATTTGGTTCGGCAATAATGATATCCCCTAACATGCCAAAACTAGCTGTCACCCCACCAGTAGTAGGAGATGTAAGGATCGATACATAGAATAACTTTTGATTTATTTGATAATCATATAAAGCAGAAGAGATTTTAGCCATTTGCATCAAGCTCAAACTTCCTTCTTGCATACGCGCTCCTCCGGACGCACATACTAGAATAAGAGGTAAAAGTTGATTGGTAGCATATTCGATCAACCGAGTGATTTTCTCACCCACTACGGATCCCATACTACCCCCCATAAACTGAAAATCCATAATACCAATTGCTACAGGAATACCGTTTAGTTGACCTGTGCCTGTTTGAACAGCCTCCGTTAATCCTGTCTTTTTTTGATAAGAATCAATACGATTTTTATAAGGTTCCTCTTCCGAATGAAATTCAATGGGATCTAGAGAGACCATGTCTTCATCCATAGGATTCCAAGTACCTGGATCAATCGAAAGTTCGATTCTATCTGAACTGCTCATTTTCAAATGATATCCACAGTGTTCACAAATATTCATTTTTGATTTCAAAATTTTCTTATAATTTAATCCATAACAATTTTCGCATTCAATCCACAAATGCTTGTATTTTTGAGTATCATCGAGATCATTAGAACTTTCTCTTTTAGTAAAATCACTATCGTTTGTTTCATTTGTGTTAGTTATTATACTAGTACTCTTGCTTTCACTACTATTTCTGCCCTTACCACAAATGTAACTATTAAAGTCACTGTCATTGTATTTGTCACTATCACCTAAAATGTAACTATCAATACAGATGTGAGAACGAAGAAAACTCTCAATGCAACTATTAATGTTATTATTCCAAATAGATTTAGTATCATACATGTAATGATCATCATCACTCTTAGAGCCATTCTTCAAATAGCTAGAATTTTTATAACTAGAAAAAAAACTTTCTGGTTCATTTAGAAACGAATGATCATTGTCAATCTCAAAAATTTGATTTTCAATAGCAAAATATATGGAAAAACTTTTTCTCTTACTATCCCTAACTAAAAAAGTTTTATCAGATAGGAAATTCCGGATGTTCCTGACACCTATTAAATAATCAACATTGCTGTAACTAGAATTCTCGCTATTATTCCAACTATGAATGGTTTTATCCATATCAGTTAAAATTGGGAGGTCTTCACTTACACTGGTATTTTCAATAGGATCAAAACTATCTATTGATTTACTTAACCCGCACCTGTATTTTAACTTCCTATTAAACAGCATAGAATTGAACCACCATTTTTCCATAGAGCTTTTTTCCTCTATTTACATGAAAATCGAATAGATGAATAGTCATTCGATGAAAAATCATATTAATATTTTCTTTTTAATATGATATCTCATTTATTTACTATCAATAATAAAATTTTATTAATACTATCAATAATAAAATTTTATTAAATATAAAAAGTATATATCACTAGGATTAATAACTGATAATAATAACGAGCGAGTGGGTATTCAAAAAAAATGATTCTTTTTTTTTCGTGAAAACCCAGAGTATTTTTTCACTATATATGTCACTATATGTGCTGGAATTTTTTTTCCATTCTACTTTATTTTTTTTATAGAAAATAATATTCGAATTTCTATTCGAATAGAAAATAATATATTAAATCGAATAGAAAATAATATATTAAATATTCTAAAAATAATAATATTTATTAAATTATTAAATTTTATTTTCAATGATTATATTTTTGAAATGAATAAAAAAATAAAAAAACCTCATTGGGGTACTGTATTTCTGGACAGACCCAATTACTTCATTGAGTCATTATTAATTTACTTTTTCCTAGATTTTATCTTCTAGATATATCTTCTACCTCTATCCATTTTTTGTATTTTATTTTCCTTTTGAAGATCGATAAAAATCTATTTTTGTGGTTATAGAAAACAGCATTCTATGTCAATAACAAGAAATAAAAAATTAGGTATGAATAGAACAAGAGAGCGGGGGGGGGGATAAAAGAGAAAAGAGTTCTATAAATCTATATAGAAGTTATCCACACCCTCTTAAATTTCATTAATTTAATTTCGTTTGTTGATTAGGGCAAAGTTCCATAAAAACACCTGCCTTTTTTGAAATATCCTGAACAGTTCCTGTAGGTTGAGCGCCTTGTTCAAGGAAATTTAGAATACCAGGAATATTTAAATAGGTTTGATTCTTTATTGGATCATAAAAACCCACTTTCTGAAGATCTCTTCCCCCTCTTCGGGATCGAACATCAATTGCAACGATTCGATAAACGACTCATTGGGATAGATATAGATGAACAATATACCCCCCCTCGAAACGTATAAGAAGTTTTCTCCTCGTACGGCTCGCTCAAATTCAAAAATTATGTCTATGTAAAAAATTCGGATGTCAAATGGATCAATAAAATCAGCAAATCAATTAGACTATGATTTCAGTTTTTTCTTATTCTTTTTCTTTCTGAAAAAAAAAAAGAATAACTCTTCGTATTCGCAATCTCATACCTCAATTTGGATAACTCTAAAATAACTCAAATGAAAAGAAAGCCTTTAGGTATTTCATTTATTGAGCGGTCTCTACCCCCTTTTCTTTTTTGTCTTCTTTAGAATCTATTTGTTTTTCTTCATTTTAATAGAATTGTTGAGACAAATTGAAAAAGGTATTTACTTGTTCCAAGATCCTTTAGCTTTTTCTTGAATCATTGGGTTTAGACATTACTTCGAGGATCTTTAATCGTTTCAAAAATGGCAGCAACATACCCATTTTTTTTTTCTTTCTTTCAAAGAATCATACAAATAGAAGGTTGATTCCCGCAGATACACTTTTGATCGAAATAGTTTTAGCAATTCCAATAAATTTTTATTTTTTTGAACCTTGCTCGAATTGGATCCTTTCGATTTCTCTATCAAAAATCGACTTACGAAGTTGTTCTAACTTATTCATTTTCACTAACCTTAGATACTTGCCCCTGAAAAATAAATAAACTCGAGCTCCATCATGTACTATTTACATCATCAATCCCTCTCCCGTCCCCCAAACAATGAGTTCTAGTGGAACAGAACAAACGATGTCGAGCCAAGAGCATCCCGATTTCTATAGAATAGATTCTATCTACTAGAAATAATGGCGGATGTAAGAATCCACAGCTAATCTAATCATGTCTTTCAAGTCGCACGTTGCTTTTTACCACATCGTTTCAAACGAAGTTTTACCATAACATTCTTTTTTAGTTTAGATCTGGTATGTAATTGATTCAATTATGAAATCGTGCATAGTCATTGATTCAATCACTATATATATAATAAAAATCTATACTTTATATATATGATTGGACAACAATTTAATTTCTAAAGTAAAGAAGTAAAAAAAAACAAATTAACTCGATATTGTATGAATAAATTTTCTATTCTATTTTTATAGTTTGTAAATAGAAAAAATGAATTTCTTCAAAAAAAAAAATAGAGTCGTTTTTGAATTGACATCTACATATTCATAAGCGACTCGATTTACATTAGAGTCGAATGATTCAAAAAAAGAAAAGGTAATCTTTATTATGATATACAATTTGTGTTCAAATTGGTATATATATATCATGAATAGATATGATCTGGGACGGAAGGATTCGAACCTCCGAATAACGGGACCAAAACCCGCTGCCTTACCGCTTGGCCACGCCCCATTTTCGATTCGACACTAATAAACACTATTATTGTTTGTTCGTCAATTCCAGTTCCAAATTTTTTCTATAGAAAAAATTGTTGCTAGGATTTTGATATGCATAGATATCGAATTAAATTGAATTTATTGATCATTACATAAAATTCAATTAAGATATTGTATGAAAGTATGATTTCATCGATGTTTTATTTCAGAATGAAAATATTTTGAACTGGATAAGTTCAAATCAAAAAAAAGTATTTTGGGGTCTGATTTTATTTGATTCATTTTTTTTAGTTTTATTACTCATTTATTAATATTCATTCATATCTATAATGAATTCCAATTCATAATAAATAAGAATTCCATATTTGAATTATTTATATTTCAATTATTATCCATTTTTTTATTATTTTCTATTTTATCTATATATATTCCATATATATCTATATATATTTCTTCTATATATTCTATACTATATATTCTATATATATATTTCTTTATAATATATATATTTCTTTATAATTCTTTTATTTTTTCGTTAATATTTAATTCTTATCTTAATAATAATAAGAAATTATAATAAAACATATATATAATAAATCATATATATATAATAAAATATAATATATAATAAAATACAATAAAAAACAATAAAAATGAAAATTCGAATTCAAAAAAAGCAAAAATACAATTAATTTTATTAAATAAAGAACAAACTTTTTGTTATGCTTAATATCTTTAGCTTGGTCTGTATTTGTATTCACTCTGCCCTTTATTCAAGTAGTTTTTTCTTGGCGAAATTGCCTGAAGCCTACGCTTTTTTGAATCCAATTGTAGATTTTATGCCAGTAATACCCTTACTCTTTTTTCTCTTAGCTTTTGTTTGGCAAGCTGCTGTAAGTTTTCGATGAGATCTTTAATTTGAATAATGTCCTAAATAAATTCAGAATGTATTCGAAAACAAAAATTCGCACATTTTAACAATTTATAAGATCAGATAAGTCTTACAGTGTGAATCCTTGATTCCAATATTGAAATTTTTGGATAGACAAGAAAAATCCAGACCATCTCATCATTTCCGTTTTTTCCATTAAGAAATACTAATCCTATTATTAGATTTGAGTCCACCACCAATACCTAGATCTCGATTGTGGGTATGAAAGAAAATTTTTACCAATAGTAATTATTGGTAATGGTAATAAAAGGCTCGACTCTTATCAAATTCCTAATTTTTTTCTATTTCCTCGAAATCACTTCATTTCTTAGAAACTTAGTATCAAAGGAAACATAATGTGAAATAGAAGAGAATCTATTCTCTTTCTCGGTCGTTTTTTTTAAATTATCTTGGAGATTTTGTAATGCTTACTCTAAAACTATTTGTTTACACGATAGTGATATTCTTTGTTTCTCTTTTCATCTTCGGATTCCTATCTAACGATCCAGGACGTAATCCAGGACGTGAAGAATAACAAAATGTTTTTTGTTTTATGTGTTTTCCTTACTTGTGCTGGATTTTGAAATATTTTTTGTTTTTCTATCTATTTTACATTTTTAACTAGTAAAAAAAAAAGTAAACAAAAATTAAACAAACAAGGAAGGAAAACAAAAAAAAGAAGCTCCATCAGTTCAAAAGAAAAAAATATCAAATCATCAATCAACGGAAACGGAAAGAGAGGGATTCGAACCCTCGGTACAAAAATTCGTACAACGGATTAGCAATCCGACGCTTTAGTCCACTCAGCCATCTCTCCCCAATTAAAAAAATAGAATTATTATGTTTATGTTACATCGCATAAACAAAAAGAACAAAAAAAAGTAGGGATTGAAAAAAGCCTTCTTTATATCTTTTTTGATATCTTATCTCTATTTTTTTTTCTATTTTTTTTCTATTCATTATTCTATATGATAATATATATATATATTATTATATATTATTATATATATTATTTATTATATATATTATTTATATATTATTAAATATGGAATATAATATAGGGAATATAATATAGGGAATATAATATGGAATTATATTATAAATTATAATATATAATAATTCTATATTTTAATATAATAAATATTTATTTTATTCTATTTTTTAGTTTGTTTTTTTATACTATAAAGCCAGAGCCCAGCTAGGTACTGGCATGGCTCTTTTTTCCCATGAATCCTGGATAACAATGAATTATTTGAATGTATTTGATTTGAAAAAAAAACTTGTACTTGTAATTAATTTAAACATTTAAATGATCAAACATAAATCAAAAATGACTTTTTGATTTTATATCATTTTGGTTCTATATCATAGGAATCAAAAAGTCATTTTTGATTACTCCTTACTTTTGTTTTCGGGTAACGTATCTAAAAAAAAGAATGGAACTATGGATTCTTGCACAATGCATTTTTGTTTTATGAATTAAGTAATTTTGTCGAGATCTATCTGTCAAAATACCTTCAACAAAAACAAAATTCAAAAATGAGATTCGCCCCCTTTTCTTAATTTCATTAGGAGGCACCTTACGAAAAATATCAACATTCTATCTAATTATCATAAAATTATGCCCCTATTTCTTAAATGATGCCTATTTCATAATTATGACTGATTCCCTTGTTCGACAAAAGATCCATTTATATACAATAATTGTATTGTAGCGGGTATAGTTTAGTGGTAAAAGTGCGATTCGTTCTATAGATCCCTTAATAGTTAAGGGATCCCTTGCTTGATTCATATCCCGATCAAAAACTTTATTTCTTACTTAAAGGGCTTTAATCCTTTATACCTCTCAACGAACGATTCGAGGAATAATATAAACATTATCGTAATTTGTATACAATTTCTAATTGATTCTAAAATTATGAAACATAAGTTTTTTGAATTGGATAAAGAATCCCAATTTTTGAATATGAGTAAAGGATCCAGGGAGAAAGATATAGAAAGTTTATTTCTAATCGTAACTAAATCTTCCATTTTTTTATTTGTTTTGTATAGGAGAGATTGAAGCAAAATAGCTATTAAACGATTTTTTTAGTTTACTAGAAACATCGACATATTTTTTTAG